GATAAAATACATTGGATTTTTTAGCATTGAGAAATCTGTCACAAAATTAGTAGAGATTTTTAGGCTAATATTTGGGTAAGTTTTATAATGAATCGATATGATATATATATATATATATATATAACGCGGATGGCTAACCGTAACTCAACTCGTTAGTTCGCGCGCTCTCGGGCCTCCCTTGGTTTCGGGGTTTGACAAGGATAACAGGATTCGCTGAGCGTTGGGGGGTAGGGGGGTTTGACGCGCGTAAGCCAAAGGGGGAGGCATATATATCAGGGTTAATTGAAGAAAGATAAATATGTTATGCACTTGATAGAGTAATATGTAATTCTTAAGTTATGTCTTTCAATGATGAATGATATTTAATTCATGCAAGGAAATGTACAACCTTGATATATTACTTGAGCTTACACTTTGAAATGTAATTGAAAGGCTACCAAAAAAGAGAACCCCTATGCATTTACATGAACGCCCGGCATGTTGGGTAACGAGGAGTATGTAATTCCACCATTAATCAGATGCAAGGATAATTCACCGGAGGTGGGACTATACAAGTATGTACCTGAAATAGGAACCAGATGCAAGGAATAGTTCACAGTGTGCTACCCCCACATATTGTGTCCCTGGTTCTATCATGGGTAATATGCCTTACATAATAAGGTTGGTGGGCTCTTACTACATTAAGATTGTCGCGTGAAATCGTAGTTGTGTATTTCAAGGAAAGATGTGAGTGCCATATCTAGGGGAATAATCTATTTCCCAGGTTAAAATAAATTATTTATGAGTTTTAACGATTTGCTTATGTACGACTTAGACGTTAGTACTTGCTTTTAGGTTAAAATAAATGAATGGTGATAATACATATATATGCACTAACACAACACAGCATATATGCACGTATGCATATATGCAATTACCCTATAGGGTACTACCAGAAGATAGTTTAATTTAGAACCCTGGCTTTGGGAGCCAGGGGTGGGAGTTAAAATCTCCTTCTTTTGGGCGCTAGGAGGGGGTTTAACCCTCGATCTTCGGATTACAAGACCGATGCTTTTAAGCTAAGCTACTAGGGCAAGCTCATTTTAGTGCTTTATTTTCTATTCACCCTGCTAGGGGTACAAGGATAAGGAAGAGTGCAAAGTATAGTGTTGATGCGACCTGGCCAATAATGACATACGGGTGTTCCACGGGCATACCACCAATTCAAGTTAAGATGAGCATGTCTGCTACTAAAGTTCAGAAGAGAAATTGAGTTATTGGACGAAAAGTTAGTCCTCGTTGTTTTGAGGTATGTAGAATTGGCACAACCATTAGTACAAGAATGCTAAACAATAGTGCGAGTACCCCTCCTAGTTTGTTTGGAATAGATCGGAGGATGGCGTAGGCAAACAGGAAATATCACTCTGGCTGAATGTGTGGAGGAGTGACCAGCGGGTTTGCTGGGGTGAAGTTATCTGGGTCACCTAGTAAGTTTGGGGAAAATAATGCTAAGGATGTTAGTGCTAACAGTATTACTACGAAGCCAAGGAGGTCTTTATATGAAAAGTATGGGTGGAAAGAAATTTTATCTGCATCAGAATTTAATCCGGCCGGGTTGTTTGATCCCGTTTCGTGTAAAAAGAGAAGGTGCAGGATGGTTGCGCCGGCAATGATAAAAGGTAGGAGGAAGTGGAAGGCAAAGAATCGTGTGAGAGTTGCGTTATCTACGGAGAAGCCGCCTCAGATCCATTGAACAAGGGTGTCACCTATGTAAGGGACTGCTGATATTAGGTTTGTAATGACCGTGGCACCTCAGAAAGATATCTGTCCCCAGGGAAGAACATAGCCCACAAAGGCCGTTGCCATAACTAAGAGAAGTAGGACAACACCGATATTTCAGGTCTCTTTATAAAGATACGAGCCATAATATAGGCCCCGTGCAATGTGTATATAAATGCAGATAAAAAAGAAGGATGCTCCGTTGGCGTGTAGGCTTCGGATTAGTCAGCCATAGTTAACGTCTCGGCAGATGTGGGCTACTGATGAAAATGCAGTGGAAATGTCAGAGGTGTAATGTATAGCTAGGAATAATCCCGTGAGGATTTGGGTAATTAAGCATAATCCTAGGAGGGAGCCGAAATTTCAAAGAGCTGAAATATTAGAGGGTGTTGGGAGATCAACTAGTGCATGATTAGCGATTTTAATCAAGGGATGAGTTTTTCGTAGGCTTGCCATTAGTTCCTGTAGTTGAATGACAACGATGGTTCTTCAAATCATAAGTTTCGGTTAAAATCCGAGCAGGAATTATGACGTATTTCGTGTTTATATCACTGCTAGTTCTAATTGTGGGTTTAATTGCTGTTGCCTCCAACCCAACGCCATATTTTGCTGCTTTAGGTTTGGTTGCTGCAGCGGGTGTCGGGTGTGGGGTACTTGTTAGTTGTGGGGGATCTTTCTTGTCCCTCGTTCTTTTTTTAATTTATTTGGGGGGAATGCTCGTGGTATTTGCTTATTCAGCAGCTTTGGCTGCTGAGCCTTTTCCAGAGGCTTGAGGGAGTCGTTCGGTGGCTGGCTATGTTTTAGTTTATTTGGTTGGGGTGAGTTTAGCGGCTGGGATGTTTTGGGGGGGGTGATACGAGGGTTCCTGAGTAATTGTCGATGGGTTGAAGGAATTCTCTATATTGCGGGGGGATGTTGGGGGTGTGGCTATAATGTATTCCTTTGGGGGTATAATATTAGTTATTTGCGCTTGAGTACTGCTTTTAACGCTACTTGTGGTATTGGAGCTTACGCGGGGTTTAAGTCGTGGAACTGTCCGGGCGGTTTAAATAAGGACTAGAATAATAGCCAGGGTTATGGTTAAAAGAAAGATGGCTAAGAAGATTTTAATTCCTGGTCAAATATCATTTATTATCTTTGCAAGCGCCATGTGGACGAGTGATATTGATTTTGGGCCCGATATTTGAAGTCATGTTTGATCAAATTTAGTGGCCGCTGACTGTCCTAGGGTTAGGTTAGCCTTTGGGGATAAGCGGTGTACAAGCGAGGGGAAATATCCTAATATATTCGAAAAGCGGTGTATGGTGTTTGAAGGGGAATCTTGGGCTGGTCCATTGGTTTTGGCGGCAAGTTCTAAGGCCACTAGGAATCCAATGATGGTTACGATAAGAGCTGATATTTTTAGGGTAATTGACATTGTCATAATGGGTGTTTTTAAGGGTAGGAAATTATAAGTAATAATTAGTCCTGCAACAATACTTCCTCAGGCAAGTCGCTTGATAGGGTTAGTTATTAATGGGCTGTCTTCGCTAATAGGAGATAGCGGTAGTAGTCGAGGGGTTCCCATAGTCACAAAATAAATTAGGCGAAAGCTATAAACTGCGGTAAATGAGGTGGCAATTAGTGTTAGGGCTAAGGCTCAGGCGTTAAGGTAAGAGGTATTTAGGGCCTCAATAATGGCATCTTTTGAAAAGAATCCGGCGAGGAATGGTGTGCCTGTGAGTGCTAGACTACCAATTGTAAGACAGGTTGAGGTGACAGGTATAAGTTTATGGAGGCCCCCCATTTTACGAATATCTTGTTCGTCATTAAGGCTGTGGATAATTGATCCGGAGCATAGGAATAGTATGGCTTTAAAGAATGCGTGTGTACAAATGTGGAGGAATGCTAGTTGTGGCTGGTTTAATCCAATTGCGACTATTATTAGGCCTAGTTGACTGGATGTTGAGAAGGCTACAATTTTCTTAATGTCATTTTGGGTGAGGGCGCAAGTAGCTGTAAATAAGGTGGTTAGTGCGCCCAGGCATAAGCAGGCTGTCAGTGCAAGGTCATTATTCTCTAAAAGAGGGTGGAGTCGAATTAGTAAAAAGATCCCGGCAACGACCATGGTGCTGGAGTGTAATAGAGCGGACACTGGTGTGGGGCCCTCCATGGCAGACGGAAGCCAGGGGTGTAGGCCGAACTGGGCCGATTTTCCCGTTGCTGCAAGAATAAGTCCTATGAGAGGAACTGTCATGTCAAAATTTTTGGACAGGGAGAAAATTTGTTGAATATCTCAGGAGTTTAGGTGGATGGCGAATCAGGCTATGGTAAGGATTAGCCCAATATCCCCTACGCGGTTGTAAATAACAGCTTGAAGGGATGCTGTGTTGGCGTCCGCCCGCCCGTGTCATCAGCCAATAAGTAGGAAGGATATAATTCCAACCCCTTCTCAGCCAATAAATAATTGAAATATATTGTTTGCTGTAACAAGTGTGATTATGGCCACTAAGAACAAGAGCAGATATTTAAAGAATCGGTTTATGTAGGGGTCGGAGTGTATATATCAGAGTGCAAATTCTAAGATTGATCAGGTGACGTAGAGAGCAATAGGGATAAAGATAAGGGCATAGTGATCAAATTTAAAGCTAATGTTTGTGTCAAACGCTTGCGTATTTATTCACTGTCAGTTTGTAGTGATATTCTCTGCGCCTTGTTGAAGAAAGATTATAAGGGGTAGAAGGCTAATGAAAAATGCGATGCTAACGGCGGTTTTGACGTGTGTGGCTGCTCATTCTGGTTTTTGGGGAGTGGGACTTAAAGTGGTTAAGAGGGGAAATACAAGTGTCACGATGACTAAAATAAGGGAGGATGATATAATTAAGGTTGCAAAGGTCATAGCTTCTGCTTGGATTTGCACCAAGAGTTTTTGGTTCCTAAGACCAACGGATGAGCTGTTATCCTTCAAAAGCGTAAGAAAGCCGGGGATTTTAACCCCGGGTGTAAGTATTAGCAGTACTTACTGATTTCTGTCCTTCCTTGGTTAGTAAGGAGACTTTAACTCCTGTCCTTAGAATCACAATCTAATATTTTGGTTAAACTATACTTACTAGTAGCATCATCCTCATATTAGCTCTGGTTTTGCTACAAGGAGAATTACTGGAATAAGATGAAGGGTTATTAACAGATGCTCCCGGGTGTGAAAGGGGGGAAGCTTTATAATGTGGTTTGGTGTGGGGCCACGTTGAGACATAAGAAACATATAGAGGGAATAACCCGCAGTGATTAAGGTCCCTAGCCCTGTTAGTGCAATGGTTCAAGGGGACCAGTTAAATAGGGTTGTAATAATTATAAGTTCTCCTATTAAATTAGGGAGAGGAGGTAATGCTAAGTTAGCTAGGTTAGCGATAAATCATCAGACTGCCGTCAGAGGGAAAATCACTTGTAATCCTCGTGCAAGAACTATGGTGCGGCTATGTGTTCGTTCATAGGCTGTGTTGGCTAAACAGAAGAGTATTGATGATACCAGGCCATGTGCGATTATCAGAATGATTGCCCCTGAAAAGCCCCATGGGGTTTGAACTAGAATACCCCCTGCTACTAACCCTATGTGGCTTACAGAAGAATAAGCAATTAATGATTTAAGGTCTGTTTGCCGTAGACAAATAGACCCGGTTATGATAATGCCTCATAATGCAAGAATAATAAAGGGATAAATCAATTCCTTAGAGAGGGGATCCAATATAATTATTATCCGCATTATTCCGTATCCCCCTAGTTTTAGTAGAACTGCCGCTAGCACTATAGACCCTGCAACGGGGGCTTCCACATGCGCCTTCGGTAGTCACAGGTGGACTCCGTATAATGGTATTTTCACTAGAAAAGCAATTAGGCAACCTGCCCACCAGATTTTATGGCCTCAGGAGTGCAGTGGTAGTGGCTGGGCATACTGGATAACTAATATAGATAATGTTCCTGTGGATTGTTGAAGTAGGAGGAGGGCAACCAGGAGGGGGAGGGATCCGGCCAGAGTGTAAAATAAGAAATATGTGCCCGCGCTTAGACGTTCAGCCTGATTTCCTCATCGGGTAATAATAATAAGGGTTGGAATAAGTGTGGCCTCAAATATAATATAGAATATAATGATTTCGGTGGCGCCGAATGCTATGATTAGGAAGGCCTGTAGAGAGGTAAGAAGTATAATATAAAGGCGTTGACGACTAATCGGCTCAGGGTTGATGTGGTTTTGACTGGCTAAAATCATTAGGGGGAGGAGTCAGCATGTTAGTACTAAGAGAGGAGTAGAGAGGGGGTCTGTGGCTAGATATGAGTTGGACATGGTTCACCCAACTTCTGACGTTCATTTAAGTCATGTAAGGCTGATAAGGGCAATTGAAAGACTGTGAGCGGTTGTTGCCGTTCAAAGTCATTTAGGAGGGGCTAGTCAAATTGTTGGTAGCAACATAATTGTGGGAATTAATACTTTTAACATTGTAGAAGATTAAGGTTTTGTAATCGGTCGGTGCCGTGGGTGCGGGTTGTGGCTACTAAGAGTGCAAGGCCTGTGCTTGCTTCGCAGGCGGAGAATGCTAGTAAGAGTATAGGTGCTGTGGAGAAGCTTGTTGATTCAAATTGCAGTGTTCATAAGGCTAGTGCAATAAATAGGGATAGTATTATTCCTTCCAGGCATAGCAAGGCGGAGAGAAGGTGTGTGCGATGAAATGCTAGTCCTATAAGTCCTAAAATAAAGGCTGAGCTAAAGCTAAAATGTACTGGTGTCATAAGGGGGTCATGGACTTAAACCACGATGTTCTGAGCCGAAATCAGAGATCTTTTTTTGGATTAACTCCCTATTCTGCTCATTCTAGTCCCCCTTGGGTTCATTCATAAATTAGTCCGAGGGTTAATAATATTAGGACTGTAGCGGCTCAAAAGAATGTTCCGGTTGGGCTGTGGAGCTGATCTCCTCAGGGTAGGGGGAGAAGGAGGGCAATTTCTAGGTCAAACAAGAGGAATAGAATAGCTACTAAGAAGAATCGTAGGGAGAAGGGTAATCGGGCGGAGCCCAGTGGGTCAAATCCGCACTCATAGGGGGAGAGTTTCTCTGCATCTGGATTTATTTGCGGTAATCAGAAGGAAACAATTGCCAGGACTGATGATAGGGCTATTGTAATAATAAAGATGGTCATAATTAGGTTCATTATCTTTCCCTGGGGTTTAACCAAGACTAAATGATTGGAAGTCACTTGTACTAATTTAATACTAGAAAGATATGAGCCTCATCAATAGATGGATACATAGAGGAATAGTCACACTACGTCGACAAAGTGTCAGTATCAGGCAGCGGCCTCAAAGCCAAAGTGGTGTTCAGATGTAAAATGATACTGAATTTGGCGCAAGAGGCAGACAGCTAGGAAGGTTGAACCAATGATTACATGAAGTCCATGAAACCCTGTAGCTACGAAAAATGTGGCGCCGTAGACACCGTCAGCAATGGTAAAAGGTGCTTCATAATACTCAATGGCTTGTAATGCGGTAAAATAAAGTCCTAGTAAAATTGTGAGTGCCAGGGATTGGATAGCTTGTTTACGCTCACCCTCTATAATACTATGATGGGCTCATGTAACTGTTACCCCTGATGCTAGCAGAACGGCTGTGTTAAGGAGGGGTACTTCAAATGGGTCTAGGGTAGTAACTCCTGTAGGAGGTCAGCACCCTCCCAGTTCGGGTGTGGGTGCCAGGCTTGAGTGATAAAAGGCTCAGAAGAAGCCCAGGAAAAAGAATACTTCGGAAGTAATAAACAGGATTATCCCATAGCGTAATCCTTTTTGCACTGGCGGTGTGTGATGACCTTGAAAGGTCCCTTCGCGAATAATATCACGTCACCATTGGAATATGGTAAGAAGGAGAAGAATTAGTCCTAGGGTTATAAGTGTTATTGAGTGGAAGTGAAACCAGATAGCTAGGCCGGATGTTATTAATAGAGCACCGACGGCTCCGGTTAGTGGTCATGGGCTTGGATCAACCATATGATATGCATGTGCTTGGTGGGCCATTAAATGTTTTCCTGTAAATAAAGGCTAAGGAGCAATACGAATACGTAGGCTTGGATTATTGCTACTGCGACCTCCAGGAGGGTTAAAAGGAATAGAACTGCTGCGGTTAGGATTGCCACCACTGGCATTATGGGTATTAATACAAATACGGCTGTGGCGATAAGCTGAATTAGTAAGTGGCCTGCGGTTAGATTGGCTGTAAGTCGGACCCCCAGGGCTAATGGCCGAATGAATAGGCTAATGGTCTCGATAATGATTAGTACTGGAATTAGAGGAACGGGTGTCCCTTCTGGCAGAAGATGGCCGAGGGCGACTGTTGGTTGATTTCGCATGCCAATAATTACGGTGGCAAGTCATAGGGGAACAGCAAATCCCATATTCAAGGACAGTTGCGTTGTAGGGGTAAAGGTATATGGGAGAAGGCCTAGTATATTAATAGTAATTAAAAATACTATTAAAGAGGCTAGTAGGAGTGCTCATTTATGTCCTCCTACATTTAAGGGTATCATTAGTTGATTAGTAAACCGGTTAACTAGTCATGTTTGAACTGTGATAAGACGGCTGTTTATTCAACGAGACGGCGGGGTAGGGAATAAAACTCATGGTAGTGCGATTGCAACAGCGATGAGCGGAATACCTAGGAAGGAAGGGCTTGCAAATTGATCGAAAAAGCTTACTATCATGGTCAGGTTCAGGAGTCAGTCATATGTTTTTCTTTACTCATAGGAGTTGGTTCATTTGGTGTTAAGTTATTTAGGATTTTGGTTGGGATAAAAGTGAGGAAAACCACTCATGAAAATACTAGGACTGCGAATCAGGGGTTGGGGTTGAGTTGGGGCATCTCACTAGAGGTGGTCGGTAGTCACCAAACTTTGGCTTAAAAGGCCAACGCTTTGTCCAATAATTAGCTTCCTAGTGAGGCGTCTTCTAGCATTAATGAGGATCAGCTTTCGAAATGTTCGAGTGGGACAGATTCAACTACAATAGGCATAAAGCTGTGGTTGGCCCCGCAGATTTCGGAACATTGCCCATAGAACACTCCTGGTCGTGAGGCAATAAAGGCAGTTTGATTAAGTCGGCCAGGTACTGCGTCTATTTTTACGCCTAAAGAAGGGACGGCTCATGAATGTAACACGTCTTCTGCGGATACCAAGACACGAATCGGTGACTCTATTGGAACTACTATTCGGTGGTCTGTCTCTAGAAGTCGGAACTGGCCCGGCGTGAGGTCTTGGGTTGGAACTATATAGGAGTCAAAGCCGAGGTCTTCATAATCTGTATATTCGTAGCTTCAATATCATTGGTGTCCTATGGCCTTAATTGTTAAGTGGGGGTCATTAATTTCGTCTATAAGATACAAAATACGAAGGGAGGGAAGGGCAATCAAAACTAAAATAACAGCTGGTAGAACGGTTCATACGATTTCGATTTCTTGGGAATCTAAGATATATTTATTTGTGAGTTTGGTTGAGACCATTGCAACAATAATATAGAGCACTAAAGTGCTAATTAAAAATACAATTATTAAGGCGTGGTCATGAAAGTGAAGAAGTTCTTCTATAACGGGTGATGCCGCGTCTTGGAATCCTAGTTGTGTGGGATGTGCCATTAAGCCTCGGGCTCAAGACATACAGGGGTTTAACCTGCGATTTCACCTTGACAAGGTGATGTAATTTGCATATTTTACTAATGTCTTCAGAAGAAAGTGACAGAGTGGTTATGTGACTGGCTTGAAACCAGTATATGGGGGTTCAATTCCTCCCTTTCTCGTTAATTTGATTGAACTTGAACAAATGCTGGTTCCTCGAATGTGTGATATGGGGGAGGGCAGCCATGGAGTCATTCTACATTTGTTGTAGTTAACTCTACTGAAGCTACTTCTCGTTTGGCAGCAAAGGCCTCTCAGAGAATAAATAGGAACATAATTACTGCTACTAATGAAATAAGTGATCCGATAGACGATACCGTATTTCACAGAGTATAGGCGTCGGGGTAGTCAGAATACCGTCGTGGCATGCCTGCTAGGCCTAGAAAATGTTGTGGGAAGAACGTGAGATTAACACCAATAAATATTACCCCAAAATGGATTTTTGTTCAAGTGTCATTTAAGGTATATCCTGAAAACAGTGGGAATCAGTGGACGAAGGCTGCTATAATGGCGAATACAGCGCCTATTGATAATACATAGTGGAAATGGGCAACAACGTAGTATGTGTCATGAAGTACAATATCAAGTGATGAGTTAGCTAAAACAATCCCTGTCAGTCCTCCGACTGTAAAAAGAAAGATAAAGCCTAGAGCTCATAGCATTGGAGTTTCTCATTTAATTGAGCCTCCGTGAAGTGTGGCAAGTCAGCTAAATACCTTAACGCCGGTTGGAATAGCAATAATTATTGTGGCGGAGGTGAAATAGGCACGGGTGTCTACGTCTATTCCAACAGTAAACATATGATGGGCTCAGACAATGAATCCAAGCAGGCCAATGGCCATCATAGCTCATACTATTCCTATATAGCCGAATGGTTCTTTTTTGCCGGAGTAGTAGGCTACAACGTGTGAAATAATGCCAAAGCCAGGTAAAATAAGAATATAAACTTCTGGGTGGCCAAAGAATCAGAATAGGTGTTGGTATAGGATTGGGTCTCCTCCACCTGCTGGATCAAAGAATGTGGTATTTAAATTACGGTCCGTGAGAAGCATTGTAATTCCGGCAGCTAGAACTGGTAATGACAGGAGGAGAAGGACAGCTGTTACGAGTACAGATCATACAAATAAGGGTGTTTGATATTGAGAGATGGCTGGGGGTTTTATATTAATAATTGTAGTAATAAAGTTTACTGCCCCTAAAATAGATGATACACCTGCTAGATGTAGTGAGAAAATTGTTAGGTCTACGGATGCTCCTGCGTGGGCAAGGTTGCCTGCAAGCGGTGGGTACACTGTTCATCCTGTCCCGGCCCCAGCCTCAACACCAGAAGAGGCTAGTAGAAGAAGGAAGGATGGGGGTAGTAATCAGAAGCTTATGTTATTTATTCGGGGGAATGCTATGTCAGGTGCCCCAATCATTAGCGGCACTAGTCAGTTTCCAAATCCTCCAATAAGAATTGGTATTACTATAAAGAAAATTATTACGAAGGCGTGGGCAGTAACAATAACGTTATAAATTTGATCATCACCTAGAAGTGATCCAGGTTGACTTAATTCAGCCCGAATGAGAAGGCTTAAAGCGGTTCCCACTATTCCGGCTCAGGCACCAAATACAAGATAAAGGGTGCCAATGTCTTTGTGATTTGTAGAAAAGAATCAGCGTGTAATTGCCACAGGTAGGGTAGCCGAGCGTCCAGGCGGTGGGTTGTAGCCCCGAAGACAGAGGTTTAAGTCCTCTCCCTATCAGAGCCCCGTAGTGAAGGATCACGTTGGATTGCAAATCCACAGACGCAGAATAATACCCTGCCGGGGCTTTTCCCGCCTTACTCGGACACGGCGGGAAAAGTAGATGGATGCTCGCTGGCTTGAGCGCTTAGCTGTTAACTAAGAGTTTGTAGGATCGAGGCCTTCCCATCTAGAAAGGCCTTAGTTTAACAAAAACATTTGATTTGCAATTAGAAAATGCAAGATAGAGTCTTGTAGGTCTTATCAGGGGCTAGAAGATTTTCACTTCTGCTTAGAGCTTTGAAGGCTCTTGGTCTAATGCTATCCTAAGCCCCTAGGTGACCAGTATTATAACAGTCGGGGCCATGGGTAGGAGGCCCAGTGCCATCATGGTTGAGAGGGCTAATGGTAGGGAGGTTTGTGTTGTTTGAATGCGTCAGGGGGTGGTGGAGCTAAGGGTATTAGGGGAAATCGTAAGTGTTATTGCATAACAAAGGCGTAAATAAAAATACAAGCTGAGGAGGGCGGCAAGGGCCATAATTGTGGCGGTAAGGGGTAAGCTTTGCTTGGCTAGCTCTTGTAAAATGAGCAGCTTGGGTATAAAGCCGGTAAGTGGCGGCAGGCCTCCGAGTGATAATAACACAAGGGCAGTGGTCGTTACTAAAACCGGGTTCTTGCTTCAAGTGGTTGCAAGTGTGCTAATCTTTGTGGCGGATGAGGCTTTTAGGGCGAGGAAGGCTGCGGATGTCATAAAGATATACATAACTAAGGCAAGAAGGGTAAGTTGGGGGGCATATTGTAAAACAATAATTATTCAACCCATATGCGCAATTGAGGAGTAGGCCAGGATCTTACGTAGTTGGGTTTGATTTAATCCTCCTCAGCCTCCCACTAGCGTAGATGTAAGTCCAAAGGCCGTTAAGATTAGGGGGTCAATCGTTTGGGCTGTTTGAATAATAAGGGCAAGTGGGGCAAGCTTTTGTCAAGTCGATAGGATTAGGCCTGTTAATAGGTCAAGGCCTTGTAACACTTCGGGCATTCATAAGTGTATAGGGGCAAGTCCAATCTTAAGTGCTAGGGCAGCAATAACCATTGTGGTAGCAACGGGACTTTCCATACTACTAATACTTCATTGACCTGTGATTCAGGCATTCGTTGTGCTTGCAAACAGGATCATAGCCGCTGCGGTAGCTTGAGTTAAAAAGTATTTTGTAGTTGCTTCCACCGCGCGGGGGTGATGGTGTTGCGCTATAAGCGGAACAATTGCGAGAGTATTAATTTCTAGCCCTATTCAGGCCAGGAGTCAGTGTGAGCTTGCAAAGGTGAGGGTGGTCCCTAGTCCTAGGCTGGACAGGAGCGTTATAAGTACGTAAGGGTTCATTGATGGAGGAGGGAGCTTAACCGTCATGTCCGGGGTATGGGCCCGAAAGCTTATTTAGCTGACCCCATCTTAGAAAGTGGTGTAGAGGAAGCACTAAGAGTTTTGATCTCTTGGGCATGGGTTCGACCCCCTTCTTTCTAAGAACTGAGGGGACTTTAACCCCTATTAGCCACTCTATCAAAGTGGTCCTTGGGCATTCGGGCACAGTTCCTGGCTTACAGCTGTGGGGGGAGGCCTGCCAGCGCAATTGGTAGAGAAATATGTCATAGCACTAGAGCTAGTGTCAGTGGAAGGAAGTTCTTTCAGACGAGGTGTATGAGTTGGTCATATCGGAATCGGGGGTAAGAGGCCCGGATTCATAAAAATATAACTGATAAGAACGCGGCTTTAATCATGAGACTAACTGCGGTTAATTCAGGTAAGCCCGGGAGAGTTGATGTACCTAAAAATAGTACAACTGACAAGGTATTTATAAGTAGAATGTTTGCGTATTCGGCCAGGAAAAACAAGGCAAAGGGTCCCCCTGCATATTCGACATTAAAACCTGACACAAGTTCCGATTCACCCTCTGTTAAATCAAATGGTGCGCGATTGGTTTCTGCTAGGGTTGAAATATATCATATAGCGGCTAAGGGTCATGCAGGGGCTAGTAACCAAATACTTTCTTGGGCTGTATTAAATGTCTGAAGGGTGTAGCCGCCAGAGAGGACAATTACTGAAAGGAGAATAAGTCCAAGACTTACTTCATAAGAAATTGTCTGTGCCACCGCTCGTAGGGCTCCAATTAGCGCATATTTTGAATTTGACGCCCAGCCCGACCCAAGAATAGAATAAACAGCAAGGCTTGATAGGGCTAGAATAAATAAAACTCCTAAGTTTAGATCAATAACGGGGTGGGGTATGGGCATAGGGGCTCATAGGGCTATGGCGAGGGTCAATGCAAGGATGGGGGTGGCTAAAAATAAGAATGGGGACGAGGTGGAGGGGCGGACGGGTTCTTTGATAAATAGTTTTACGCCGTCAGCAATGGGTTGTAGTAATCCGTAGGGTCCTACTACATTTGGCCCCTTTCGCAGTTGCATATATCCTAGTACTTTTCGTTCAAGTAAAGTTAGGAAGGCTACTGCTAGTAGGACTGGGACAATGTAGGCGAGGGGATTAATTAGGTGGGTTATTAAAGTGTTTAGCATAAACTGGGGAGAGGACTTGAACCTCTGGTTTTAAGGGCTTAGGCCTTACGCAATTAACCATGCTCTGCCACCCCAGTAATGTTCTTATTTTGAACGGTAGGGGCTTTGGCCCTCCCTTTACTTAATTTATTTGTTTTCATCAATTAGGGGCGGGGCGTACTCAAAGTATGGGCCCCTCATTTCCGATCCTTTCGTACTAGGAAAAGTAGCGTTACAGATAGAAACTGACCTGGATTGCTCCGGTCTGAACTCAGATCACGTAGGACTTTAATCGTTGAACAAACGAACCCTTAATAGCGGCTGCACCATTAGGATGTCCTGATCCAACATCGAGGTCGTAAACCCCCTCGTAGATATGGGCTCTGGGAGGGGATTGCGCTGTTATCCCTTGGGTAACTTGGTTCGTTGATCGGCTTTTAGCCGGATCATTTTTGGTCAGATGTTCTGCGGCTTATAGATGTCTCTATTGGCTTCAGGGATTCGGCCCAGTCCACTCGGAGGCTTGTTTTTCCTCCGCGGTCGCCCCAACCGAAGGTAAAATTTCATTATCACTAAGTTCTTGCTTCTTATAGAGTTGTTTAACGTGGCTGAATTTTGTACCTTAAGCTCCAAAGGGTCTTCTCGTCTTGTATATTTATACCCGCTTCTGCACGGATAGATCAATTTCACTGACTGGAAGGGGGAGACAGTTAAGCCCTCGTCTAGCCATTCATACAGGTCTCTATTTAAGAGACAAGTGATTGCGCTACCTTTGCACGGTCAAGATACCGCGGCCGTTGAACCCGTAGTCACTGGGCAGGCTGGACCTCCTATACTCAGTTTAGTTGCAGGAGGCGATGTTTTTGGTAAACAGGCGAGGCTTGTGTTTGCCGAGTTCCTTCCCCTTCTTTTAGTCTTTCCCTTAAAATAGCACTCCAGTGTGGGGTTAACGATTAGTTATGTGAGGCCTTCTTGAGTTTTTTGTTAATCACACTACCCTCTGGGGTTGGGTTCGTTAAGTTCCAGTGGTCAGTCCGATCTGGTTTACACTTGTGCTGGGAGAAGAGCGGGTCTTCTTATTACTCATTTTAGCATAATCTCTTCCATGGAGGCATGGGTTGGTCTGATATAGCTAGGGGAATAAGATTTTTTATCAGTATAATAAACTTCCTTCTGTCCGAGCTTTAACGCTTTCTGTTTAGGTGGCTGCTTTCAGGCCCACTAGAACAGTATATCTTATACATTATGATCTTTATCCTCCTGTAAAGGTTGTATCCTTTGTTAAAAGGGCTGTACCCCTTTTAACTAACTCTCGTACGTTTCCCTTAATATCTTGGTGATAGTATTTTTTGGTTTGGGGTGTGCGAGGCTGAACTTCTATCCATTTCTCAGTCAACCAGCTATCACCAGGTTCGGTAGGTCTTTCACTTCTACCCGGAGCTCTTCCCACTCTTTTGCCACAGAGACGGGTTAGCCCTAAATTAATATAGGCTGTCTCGGGGTAGCTCACCTGGTTTCGGGGTATCAAACTAAAGGTCTCTTTGCTTGGGGGTACTGGCTAAATCATGATGCAAAAGGTACAAGGTTTAGGCTTTGTTTTTTGGTGCTTATATGGGTTGTTTCATTTCTCTTTCAGCGTTCCCTTGCGGTACTTTTTCTATTGCTTTAGGGTTGAACCTTTTCTGTCTCCCATACTCAGGTAAAAAAATGGTTTAGTTTGTGGTGTTGGGCCATGTTTTGTTATAAATGTAGTCGAATTATATTAGTAATTAAGCTAGCTGGTTGGCTCAGGGTGATCCAATTTGCATGGATGTCTTCTCGGTGTAAGTGAGATGCTTGACTAACTCAGCCACGCCCTGAATTTAATCCAAGTGCACCTTCCGGTACACTTACCATGTTACGACTTGCCTCCCCTTGTCAGCGCTTTGGTGTTATTTATCTTTACTGCATTTGACAGGGGAGAGTGACGGGCGGTGTGTACGCGCCTCAGAGCCGGGTTCAAAAGGACACGCTGCTTCCTCTTTACTACTAAATCCTCCTTCAAGCACTATTTCATGTTGCACATCCGTAGTGTTCTATTATAGAAAATGTAGCCCATTTCTTCCCACTTCGTACGCTACACCTCGACCTGACGTTCTGGGTTGTGCCCATTTTGCTTACTTTTGTTGCCTTCACAGGGTAAGCTGACGACGGCGGTATATAGGCTGGGGTGACTAGAAGTGGTGAGGTTTAACGGGGGTTATCGGTTCTAGAACAGGCTCCTCTAGGGGGGTCTAAGGCACCGTCAGGTCCTTTGGGTTTCAAGCTGATGCTCGTAGTACCCGGGCGGACATCTAATTGTAGTTGGATGTCTAGGTTTATGGCTGAGCATAGTGGGGTATCTAATCCCAGTTTGTTTCTCAGCTTTCGTGGCGTCAGGTGGGCTTTCTTAAAGCTACTTTCGTATATTGGGCTTCGGACACCTAGATGCGTATGACGGCCAAGGGGCCATTCGGCTTTATCGTATTGCTCTCCCTAACCACCCTTTACGCCGTTGCACTGTCAACTAGGGCCTCTCGTTTAACCGCGGTGGCTGGCACGAGTTTTACCGGCCCTCTTAACCCTGACTAAGTCAAGTTTTCACTCATAGCTTAATATTTATCACTGCTGAATACCCTTGGGGGTGTGGCTTGGCTAGGCGTTTTGGGCTAAAATTTGTGCCTGATGCCCGCTCCTCGTCCCCGGGCAGGGGATTAAGGGCATACTCACGGGGTTGCGGAGACTTGCATGTGTAAGTTGGGTTAGAGCTGACAATAAGGTCGGGACCATGCCTTTGTGCATGCGGAGCTTCTCAGGGCCCATCTTAACATCTTCAGTGTTATGCTTTGCATTAAGCTACGCTAGC